GGATTCGAACCTATGGCCGGCCCGCCCCTGACCCGCTGGGTTGGGTGGCCGGGTTAGCACCCCTCGTCGCCTCTGTACCCAAAACAGATGCGCTGCGCTACCCAGCGCGTAACCTTGTCCCCCCTACCCCTCTTCTGGTTATGCCATTACCAATCGCGGGTAACCCCCGGGCCGGCCGCCCCTGACCTAATAAGAACGATTATCCTTATGACCAAACAAGGAGCAGCTTACTTACTTCTCGAGCGATAGTTCCACGATCCCGACAAGAGATTTTGAGGATGTCATGCCTGAGTGTCGAAGACCCTTACACCGAGAAGGCCGGTGGACCATAAGATAGAGCTGGAACCGGAGGCTTTGCGCCCGAAAATTGCCCCCCGAACTATCAGAGCTAAGGAAGCAACTCAAGGAGCTGATCGATGCCGCATCTTCTGGTCTTGGTTCCTTTCGGACGTGCGGGCGGATCCTATTTTCTTCCTTCTTTTGTTCTGGTTCCCGTGCGTGTAGGAGGTCTTTTTTTAGCGTTGGGTTTGTTATCAAGGCAAGGGGAGTGTGCTTTTGCGCTCTTTCTACGGCCCGTTATGCTTTTCCCGGCTCGGCATGCTTGCTTTAACTCTATCGACAGCATTTTTGGTGTCCAGACCAGTAGCAGCAGCAGCGTCGGTTAAGGCTCGTTCCGAAAGAGATATATGTGGAGCGGTTCCAGTCCCTCTTTGGAGGGACTTACGCCAGCTTCGGTCAGCAGAGTTACCCTCCACTCAGCCATGTAAAACACGGTTTCGTATACCCCTAATTCTGAAATTTTTGTGACTTTTTGGGGCTCCTCGTGGAAAGCTTTGCGGTTAATAATAAGTAATCCAATCTTCCTCACGCTCTTTAGTTCATCTCGGTAGAACAAGGAAAAAGCCTATGTGGTGGGTTCGACTCCCACAGGAGCGCACATTAATTACCGATCAGCTGCTTTTCATTAAAGGAAGCGCATTCTTTTAGAACCTTTGACCAGCGGGTCGGTCGCCTGTCCTCCCCCCGTAGAAGCTAGTGCCTAGAAGTGGACTTCCGCGCCGACGATTCCGCCGGTCCCGGAAAAACCGGGGTATCCAGGCGAGGCTTCTTTTTTATTGAATAAGAAAGGAGCTCGCCTAGATCCAAGTCTCCCCAATCCCAGTGCGGCGGGTCGGGCCAATCAAATTCCAGATTGAAGTCCGGTCGGCGACACCCGCTGCCCGACCTTTGCCAATCCCATCGTGGCTCTTTCGGCCAGTAGGGGTCAAAGTCCCAATCTTCCAAGTCAGGGAAACCACTATACCTTTTTGGGAAGTCGTGTACAACCGAAGGGCCAGCCTCATTATCATTTGCCCGGCCCCTCTCTAGGGGGATTCAATCAGAACGCTAGAACCATAATCTTTCCTAGGAACAGCTTCTACGACGGTAGGCGTAAGGGCATGATTAGTTTAACAAATCTCACTGCACACTTTATATATATCTGTCTTCATTATCGGCTGCGTGCTATCGTAGATAGAGCAATGGGAGGTTACACAATTCCGAATCCACTATTACAGTAATTTTTTTTTTCTTTATCCATGGGCAATGAGTTTCTAATGTATTGGGCGCCCTATTTATATACATTATTTTCGTATTAGCTTATCCGTTGCTCTGATCCGTCTGTCGTTCCTCTGTAGCATGCGGTCGAACCTACTTTAAAGATCCTGTGCAGCCCCAAACGCTGCTATGGCCTTCTTGCCGTGAAAGTGAGGAGAGCTTAGAAGCAGCATAGCCTCGAACCAGGATTGAGAGTTTTTCTTCATCATCAGCAGCTTCTATACCCACCTAAGATGGAAAAGACAATGTTCGAACCCGGGGATCTTTGATCCTCCGCCCAATCTTGACTATAACTTTGGTAGTGACAGACTAGCCCGTATAAGGTACAACCTAAGACGGAACTGAACTATTTTCATCGAGATGTATTTTTTGTTTTAAGTTCGCCAAGGCGAATTCACCCGCTTTCCCGCTGTTGCAGAAAAGGAGGATGCTCTAACTGAGAATTCAAGGAAGACTTGTTCCAACGCCCATTTCTTGCTAATGATGTGATGATAGAAGCACTCTCTCTCCTTTTTCTGTTTAGCCATGACGGACACCTTTATGTATGTAATTTTGAGACACCAAAAAGGAACAGAGGCTCAATCTAGATTTGTCACAACTACCAACCACCTCGAATTAAACCCAAGACCCTCTTCTAGAGCTGTCGGAACTAAAAGAAAGAGAAAGGCGGCTCTTCAATTACCGGGGTACATCTTCATTCGCGATTCATGATAGATCAAGGGACTGACATAAACATACACAAGCGGACTAGCTTAGTCTTCTTTCTTTACTTAATTTTTCCTTATACGGTCAACACAATCTGAATTGTTCAGAGCCACTTTATAACGATTTTTTTTTTTCATGCTTGACTAGTACCACAGTCTATGCGTTGCCTTTTATCGAGAGAAAGACCAACCATCAATCACGAGATTTCTTGTTCTGATGTCTAAAACGTGCCAATTAAACTACTAGCAAGCGCTCGGATTCTTCTGATGTGCTACATTCTACATAGGAAAGTTTCTCCCTTAACAGGGGTGTCGTAAGACGCCTCTTTCTACCCATCCGCCCAAGTAAGATAGTTCAATCACTTTATTTGATAAGCAATAAGCCTTTTGCTACAGCTCCGGAGCTGCCAGCTATAACATATTACACCTACCTATACCTATTAGTTAACGGACGCTTTCACACCGTTGGTTGCTACTATTCATTTCATACTCGACGAGACTATCCTATTGCCGGTGTCGTAAACGAAGACGAAGCACGATCTTATTTATTTTAGACTTCCTTCAGCTTTCGACCTTCCCTAGGTAGATATCCATAAAGCAGCTTTTTCAACTTAAGTGAATAGATCCGTTATTTCCTATTGTAGTGGTTCCCTAGTTATCCATGTCATTTTCTTCGAAAGAATGTGTCCTGAAGCCATCGCAACTTACCAGACAAAGCCAAGACGAACCCCTCGGCAAAAGCAAGGAGCATCGCGATACGCACAAGAATTTCAATAAAATTAGCTCAGATGTATCCTTTCTTTCAAGTGCGGCTCTATGCAAAGGTTATTAAGCCACCTATGTTATGGGGTTTAGTGATCGACTCTTCTAGCAATCGTTTTGATAGAGCAAGGCTTCGGAGGGACAAGATTGATGAAGTTAGGAAGACGGGTGCCTTGTGGTGAATGGAACGAGGTAACTATTAAGAAATACGATATCTCCGCGACTCGGGGAGCGGCTGCTCCAACAGAAGGGCGAGCCTTTTTAGCTATGATTATACTCGTGATTTTAGCTATATTATGTGCTTGTGATTCTAACCACGACTATCCTTGCAGAATGGGACTCCTTGCGTGTCGGTGAAGAAAGAACGGGCGGCGGTGAAGAAGGGAGCATACGCAGGGAAGAGGGAGCAGAGATTCTTTCTCGAATTTGATTATATACAATCATTCTTCGTCTGCCCCGCGGCATCGGTTAAGAATCGAGTATGAGTATTCAGTATAGATAGATACCCTGGTAACTGGTAGACAGAAATAGCGGCAACTCCTCTTTTGCTTGCGAAGACATCTGGTTGGTTTAGTCTGATAATGGCCAGAGAGCCGCTCGCTGTGATTAACCAATTATTGAAGACTAATCCGTGTCCCCAGCAATAAAAAGATTGAGGATCACTTTTCTTTTTAGGTTTATAGTGTGTCAGTTTCAAACTCTGAGATCTTTGACCACTAACATCCTCCCGCTGACGCGGGAAAAGACTTCGATTATCTCATCCGTTCGGGACGGGACGGAAGCCCCTACTAGATCCACAAAGGCTGGAGCTTAGGACTGAAACCTAGGGATTCTCGCGATTACCATAATATAATGTATGGTATGCTATTAAATCTCGGTGTAGCACCTACGTTCGGCCTTTACTTCTAACCATCTGGTTTCTTTTTCTAGCTGCGCCCCGGGTTGAAGAAAGGTAAAAAATGCCCCTATCAAGATAAAGTGGTCAACGCATGCTAATTCAGCAGGTTCGAGACCATCATACAAGGGGATCAAGAAAATAAAACAAGAAGCGCCCCGGGCGACTGACAAGTGAAGAAGTCCCGTTTGGCATGAATCGATTCCCAGCAGGGGCAATCATCCGAACAACTCCTGATTCTATTGATTCGGACCAGCGGATCTGTTTCATACGAAAATAAAAATCTTCATAAATGGGATAGTTCATCAAGCCACTAATATCTCGGGAGTTTGCTCTCCGATGAAACCCCTTCCGCTTGCTAAGCTCAAGAAAGACGCTTCCCAACTCAACCCACTCTACTCTTAAAAAATAGCTCAAACTTTCTCTTTGAAAATAATGTCCGAGAACTTTTCTTAAGTCAACTATTGGATATTCAGCAGCTACATCCTTAGAATGGAGTTCCGAATAACAAACAAACTATGAAGTGCTTCTAAACGGGGTGGAAAGAAACAACACCTTCTGATCAATGAAAGATCCTTTGAATATTGAGTGAGACTCCATTTCTTATTAATTAATATAATAAATATAATAAACCCCGTCCGGAATAGAAGAAGGGAGCTATCCTCAAAGAAGAGAGTTGGAGGTTCCGGTTGGTTTGGTTCCATTCAGAATGGGTTTTGCTGGTTATTTCTAGTTGGTCATGGAAATGCCGCGGGGGGTTATGGCGACACGAGTGCCAGGGAGTAGAAGAGCAGCGAAAGTAGTACTACAATAGACGTAGTGGCTGTACCAGCTTAATTGATAGTAATCTTTTATTGCATGATCCCGTTCCCCTTGGGGAGTCTCAAATAATTGTATATTGAATATTCACCTTTATAGGATATTATAATTATATTGTCCCGGCGCTTACGGGCTTATTGGATTAGATCAAATTCATTAAGTTACACGGAATATGGCAGCCGTAGATAAGCAAGCTGGGGTTGACCACATCTGTCGAAGTAAAGAAGACAGTCAATCCCAATCGATGAGAACGAAGTATTTGATTCTTCGACAAGACGGGGGATCTAGTAGCTGCTTAATCTATGTCAGTAGGTCTCGATACCTTATTTTCAGGTAAAGTCCATCGGTGGAGAATCAGGTTCCTATCCCACTCGTCGGTTTATCTATTTATGATTGAGCTAACTGACTGAAACCTTTCCACTGCGGCCGGGTGGGACCTAGACGGCCGGTGGATCAACGGTGAGCCGTTCAACCAGGGGTCTATCCATAGTTTTGTGTCAGTTCCCGTTCCAATGAAGTAAGAGATCCCCTCAAGGACTATCGATTTGGCCGCCGCTATTGATCTCCAGTCGAAGGAGGCAGGTGGTTTAACTGTAGCCGCTAGCGGTGATTCCTGTGGACCAGTCCAGCCTGTTAAGGGAGAGGACTCTGTGGGCAGGAACTACTATGTTATCTCGTTTTCTGAATTCGCATTAGAGACAGACGGTGCACTCTTTCGAGGAACAATTGAAGAGAAAAATGCATTGGTGGAAAATCTTTTAATATCTCACGACGGCACGGATCCTATATACGGAGATATCCAAAACTTCTATATTCTATGTTATTAACAAATCGATGAGATCAACAAGGGATAGGGGAGTACATAAAACTCCTTCCATGCCAGCTTCTAAGCACGAGAATGGCTTCTAAGGGAAAGGTGCTTCTTGGAATGCCCGTATGCTCCAGATGAATGGACGAGTAAGAGACCCGTACAAGCACAATCTTCGGTGAAAGCTATAGGCCGGTCTCCGTGCGCGGCGTACTCTGAGGTTTGTCTTGCTTGAATACTTCGAAAAGTCAAGGCAGTAGAACTGGCGACAGAATTTCGGTAGGTCGAATAGATACATATAGACAGGTTGGTTGATCGAGGAGTCACAAAGAGAGTGAAGTTAATGGCTAACGCGGGGAACCTTTGCTCCTAGGGACTCGCAGGTGACGACGACAGGATACTGTTTGTCCAGAGTTGGGAGACTACTACCGGGAAAGCGCACTTAGGAGCGGCGGATATACCACAGGAGGGGTTCGTCATGCTCCTAGCGCGAAAGCGCTAGCACCCGGGGTAAGAGTGGGCGGACCACGCTTGAGAAAGCGTGTTCCTTGGGCTCAGTGTCTGCCTTAGTAGGAGGAGGGGAAGATAGGTGATAGCAAGTCGGTGGTAGGCCGCTTGTTTAAGGAATGCCCAAATAGAGTCTACGGGTGGATTCTCATTTCATGGAAAAGTAGGTGGGGGAATTCTCGATATTATCCCGTTCGATTTAAGCAATGATAATGCCGTTTTGTGAAATGTATTATTCCGTAGTTAAATATCCCTTTGGCGTCTGGGTTTCGGTGGTAGACCGACACAGGTGAACTCTCCCGGCAAGAACGTACGCTAAACTTTTTGCTTTCACTATTTCACCCAAGAGAGCGCTCCGACCGAGTAATGTAGGACAACCTCCGCACTCCGGCGCTACCTTATACACGGGTCAATCCCACGAGCTATCCATTCGCTTCATCTGTCCTTAGGAACATGGATTTGAATTTCCCTCTAGTACATCCTTTCTACTGCTACAGGTTCGCTACTCGATTCATTTGCTTCCCACTTTCAGTACAACAACCTGGATCGATTCACTAAACAACAAAAGAAAACTGGTCTTTCAAGTTGAATCTATCTATGACATTATGAAGGAATATTACTATTCGACTCACCACGGCTATCACAACGATCCGTCGGTCCCTCAATTCACTCCACCACCAGCCTAAAAGAGCCCCTAATGAAGAAAAAAAACGAAAATGACGGGATAGGATGCCCAAACAAAGCCATTTTAAAGCAAAAACCGCTCTAAAGGGGGTCAATTCACCGCGAAAAAGAAGGAAAAAGGCTCAACTACTTACAAATCTCTTTTTTTTCTCTTTTTTAGCCCCCTCTTACCTGGTCGAATGGTTTCGTCAGCTCGAGTCTTCGATAGTCAGGAGAGCGTGACAACAGCATTTCCCAAAATACCTGATCTTTGAGACATATCTATCCCTATTCCATGCCTTCGGCTCGTTCAGTGCATAAATAACTCTTCTTTTCCTCTCCCGGTGGTCGATAATATTACATATTACCATCTCCCTTAGGTCTCGAAGTCCACTGAGGAAAACGCACCTTGAATGAAATGAACAATTGGGACATCTTATTCATCTGTGAGACAGACCAATCCCTATTTCAAATCCCTATTGAACAAAAGTCCTATTTCTTCTTTAACTTGAATCGACATATGGACTCCTCATCAGGGGTCGAAACTACGTCAATGAAATTCCACTAAGTGAGAGCATCGACATGTGATTAAAGTTCCTCCCCAGCTATGCAGCACGAACCTGTATTTGACCAGGAGGTGGAATTAGAGTTGTTATTCAATGGTGCAACTTGCATTTTTGACATAAGTAAAGGACCGGTCTCTACCAGTTCTCGTTGAGACAGGTTAGAATGCAAGTCTTCTTTTTTCTTAACCTGACATAAATTGATTGGTGGAATGATGCTGGACTTACAAATGAAGATTTAATAAAAATAGGTTTTTGTTTAATATGGCTTAGGAATAAGGATAATTTTTTTATTGAAGATTTTTTAAATGCTGGTTCACCATGATTGCTCCACTGTAAAATAAAGTATAAATTTATATAGACGAATCTGGTGGTTCCACTTGTTCAGCGGGGGGGAGACCTGGTAGGAAGAGCGGTACGCACTCCATGTTCCTAAGTCAAGACCCAGCCCCAGGAAAGATGGAATATTGAATGAATCTACTTTCTTTGTTGTAGAAGGGTCTCGTCAGCATTCGCTTCCTCTCCCTTTCCCTTTGGTCTAGCAACAACAATACAAAACAAGATCAATATCTCTCAACTACCGGCTACCTCTCCCTTTTAGGATTCACGGCATTCCTACCTTTGGGTGGCTTACTGCCGTAGTTGGAGCGAGTCACAGTTCCGATTCCATTTGAACGAGCATTCCTACCAATTCCATTTGGAGGGGTAGATCCTGTCGATTAACTCGGTCCAGCAGCTGTTCCGGGTCCAGCACCGACATCAGTAGCACTACCATGAGTTGACTAAGCGAATGTTGCACCAGTAGACCAGATCGAGATCAAAATCCATACCCACTTCTTCTGGATTGGATCCAACAAGAGCATCTAAGGCAGCTTTAAGGTAGGTAAGGGAGAGAAAAGATCTCAATAAAACTACTGTCCCACCGGCGAGTACAAGCTTACTTGCCCAGTCCCACCAGGTGTACAACTCAAAGACGCTCCTAGGCACGAGCCTAAACTACCTAAGCAGTCTTACAATTGTGTAAGTCTAAGTTGTATCACTTCACTTACCTCAGTCTCACCAAAACGATAACTACCCTGTCCCACCGGAGTGCTGTTTAAAGCCCCGGACCAAAACTTCATTAAATGAGATGTACCTTATTCACCTGAATATGAGGATTAACTCTTTACTACCCACTATGAGTATAAATTAGGGACAGTCTCCTGAACATGAGACTAAACTATTTACTTTTGGCCTGCATGAGTATAAACTATGAACGGCAAACTCCTGGCCGGCATGAGTATACAGTGTTTACGGCAAAACAACATCAAAAAGCCCTTTTTTCCTCATAAGCCAGGAGTAGATTCACAATTTGTCCCATTCAAGATGAAAGAGCAGATTAACCACGTCCTACCGGGTGTAAGCAAATAACTCCTAAGCAAGAGTGTAAAAGGCAAAATCAAACCATGGAATTCATGCATATATAATACCAAAAAAGAAAACCAAGTTTATAGGTATGTCCTATCGGCATAAAGAAAGTAAAATCAAAACTATGAAGATGTCCAAGGCAGACAAAGCAAGAAAGCTCAAAGCCCAACTGTCTCAACGGACTTTTGCAGCCCCAGAATCTTCTCCCTATAAACATAAAGGGAAGATGCTGCACGTTCATACTCATGCTCGGCAAGAACGACCCTCATCGACAAGCTTTCTATGTCCTATGCAGCAGATTCCATCTGCGACTCTAGCTCGGACTCTTTGTCATTACACTCATCCAGCTTTTCCATAAGAGATGAAGCTTAGTTCCGCAAACCCGACAGCTTCCTTTCCAACTCAATGATCTGCTCCTGCAAAGATGAGTGGGCGGTCTTCAGATCCTTGCGTACAGCGTGGCATGCATCAAGCAAGTTCATCTTTTCCTCCAAGGTCTTCTCAAGTTCTTTAGCTTGAGCTACTACCTCTGCCACGATGACGTTCTTCTTCTCCTAGATCACATCCGGATCGAACTTCTTCCGCTTTGCCTCAAACTCAACACTTGCAATGAACAAAGCACGACTCCGCTTAGAGAATGGCGACGGATCAAAGCCCAGTGACTCAAAAAAGACCTCATCGGCAACTGTAGCCGAAAGTTCTACTAGAGCACACTCTCGGAGACTGCTAATCAAAGAATTACCCATCTCATTCACAAATATCTAAAGACTGGAGCCAAGCATCTAACCCAGCACTATCGATTTGCTAGCCACGGCATCACCAGTCAAAGAACCCTGATTGCCTTATTCAAGTATTAAGGGAAAATCAGACCAAACATAAAGTATACAAGTCTTGACCTGATAAGGACAAGACTTCTAACCTGCTGAAGTGGGACTTAGAGGTTCTTGGATACAGACATCTCTACGTCGTTCTTTGAAGTATCAAGAAGAACTACGTCTGAAGAAGTGGTCGGTGATACTGGATCTAATCTGGTCACTGGAAGAGAAATTCCACTCCTAAACCACGGATGTTTTTTCATCTTTGTCTGTTTCCCAGGGATTTTGATAGCACAACCTTAATTCCACTCTGGGAGGGCACAACTTTAAGAAAACTTCTCCCCCTATGGGCCAAAGCATTAAAAAGGGTGATTTCTGGTAAAAAGAAGCACGGCTGTCAAGATAATAAGGCGCGATCGACTGTTACTATCTTGGACATTCGGTACCCTCGCTGGGTCTCGCAAGGCTATTTCCTCTGCCCCCTTGTTCTAGCTTTTCCCTATCAACAGTAATGCTTACCCACTTGTAATCCACCTTACGCACAAGTAAAGCTAAAGATCATCACCCTTTCTTGTTTGTGAGTAGGTGGTACGGAGGCCCAATGAATGAGGATGGCGGGTGGGAAAAGATAACGAAAAAAAGGCTGAAGAATAAGCCCATTCTAACTATTCTAATCTAAAGGAAGACTCTGAAAGGAAGGTTTGAGGGGAGAGCAGGCTCGACCAGCCTTCGTTCCCTGTTGTGAGCCTCACTAGCGCTCTGAACCATCTGTTTTTTTGGGGGGGCTACCTTCTTCTTGGTTCCTTCCCGAGGGGTAATTCAGTCGTAGAGGTCGTAGACCATAACGCTCCTTAAAAGAGGGACCTGCTTCCTTAGCGCCTACCCCAAGCCAAGCCCACACCTAGCTCACACCTTATTAGAACTGAAGGAAGTTGCTCCACAAAGAAGGCTTCGCGGCTCTCCCAGCTCGCATTTCCTAATGTGGTTGGTTTTATTTATTTACCCTGTTGGGTTACTGGGGTTGATGACCTAGCAACGAGCTAAGGGTAAGGGTTCTGATGCGAAGCTTTCTCGGTTGCCCTAAGTTGATAGATGTTCCTCCATTACATCATTAGATCGAATGGGAAAACTCATATGTAAAGGTGGACTTCCGATAGACGCGATAAAGATGTTAATAAAAGCATCTGTACCGGGATGCAGATATACCGATGGTTAGACGGCTAGCGAACATCCTATAAAAGAAGTTTATTTCATGAGGCTAACTCGTAGCGTTCCCGCCGCTGCGTTAGAGAGAACTGGGAACTCCCGAGTGTACACAAAACACAGGTCAGTAGGAGAAGGCGAAGATCTCATGCCTTGCTTGCTCTAATCTTCCCCACTCACCTACCCAAAAGAGGAATGCTTGGACCTATTCCTGATGGTGTGATTCGAGTTTCGCTTCTGTCGATCCTCTGTTTATAGATCATTTCACTACAAAAAATGTGGTTTACCAAGTCTCCCTCAAGGGGAGCTGAAACGTAGCTTTCTGCTCAATTCTGTCTAAAACTTTATCTTTCAATACCAGACTCCTTCTTTTATTTCCGACTTCCGATCTGGACAAGAGAAAGGACTAGGCAAAAGACCTCTTTTTCCTCATTGCTAGTGCTAGATTGAGCGTAGTTCTGTTTTGCTTCGCCTATTGAGAGACCAATAAAGAGCATTTTCCCTGGGTCAGATGAACAAAAAAGGAACTCTCTCTACCATTCCTGGTGACTAACCCTTGAAGTCATACAGAGACCGGGGAAGAGGTTGGTCTAGAAGCTTCATCTCCGACCTGTGCTATCCATTCTAGTGCGCCTAGGACTGTGTTGACTGAAGCTTTCAAACTCCTAGTGAGTGGAGAAGGAAGACATGGGCTATTATATTACTACTATGGTGACACCTATGGTACCTAATGAACCGTACTCCCAGCACAAGCTGGTGAGAGCAGGATTGAATGCACCTGTCTCGTATGCTATACCCACCGCCCCTACTTAGCTCTACTTTTTGTGCTTAGCTTCCTTCCCTCGTAGCGCGCGGCGGAGCGCTCTTTCTCAGGGCTCACCGCTTGCTTCTTATGACCTCACTTGTCACCATCAGGCTCAAGTGCTAGCTCAAAGTAGGAACCGTCCCCGCACATCCGAAGCGAGTGATCTTGCTAAACCCTTAGTTGCGCCCCCTTGGCTAAAAGTTTGCTACTGCATGCGGCCTACTTCTGCTTTAACTACTAAAAAAGTGTTTGAGTGTATGAGGGGTGGCAATAGTGCTTCGTTTTAGTGCTGCTTTAGTGAAGGCAATTGAGCCGCTACAATTGTTGCGATAGTCGGGCAGCAAGCGCTGGTCCTAGCCCGGCAGCAGCCCTTTTCTCATCCTTTCTGGGACCATTCCGCAGTGCCTGAGAAGGTCGAGAAACTCTAATTGCGAAGTTCGTTCTCGATTAGTCATGCGCGGAGGGAGAGAACGGTGCAATTGCCCCAGACCAAGTCTCATCTCCTATCCCAAGGGGCTTCACACTCTGGGAGTTCCTTCTACTTGACCAGCTTATTCGTATTTTAATTTCCAAATTCAGATTAGGCTTTATGCCTATAATGACGGGTAAGCGTAAATCAACCTATCGTATCGACGAGTAACTCTGTTTTAGACTCCCATTGCCCTTCGAAAAGGTAAACGTCTTTGATCTTTCTGTAAGTCAACGTGTTTGTGATATCACTCATACAGGCCGTGTGGTTAAAAGCCGTACTTTAATATGAAGGTCTCTGATCCCGAGCCATGATGCGGGGATCTACTAACCAATGCAACCGGTAGGGGTTTTGTAGAACGATAGGTTACCATCTTCCTTCAGTCTTTCGTTTGTCTTCCAGGTATCTTTGTGCGTAAAGTTTTGGTTGGTAGGGTCCTACTGAGACTCATGTGAATCAGTTGCAGTTGGTTAAGTTTATAAGGGAAGGGAGGGCTTTCGAGCAATCAGTTAAGCTCTTTCTGTATTAGTTAACGGTTAAGCGATATTTATATTAAAAAAAGATCTTATTTCCGTACTACTTGTGAGTAAGGAACTCTTAAAAGCAATAAAACGGATACGCGTTAGCCGGAGAAAGGTAGCTAGAATATATTCATCACCAGAAATCATTAAATACACTGGTATGCTGCTCATAAAGACTGTATCATAAAGACTTTTACTGTACCTGGCATGGTATAATCTACTCATAGAGGCTTCTCATAGGCACTCTAGCTTCTCTCCTTCACTTTCCGAGTCATATAGGAAGATCTCTATTGCCACCTGTGTCCCATAACGCATCTCTCCTTGCCACTCTATCTATAGCTATAGCTTGTCCGTCCCCGAACGCGGACTGTTGAAAGCAATGGTGGGCTCACTACGAGTTGAGTAAGCTTTTTGTTTAGCTTGAGGACAAGTATTGTAAGCCACTAAGTCAAGGAAGGGCTACTTAGATACTGAGATACTGCTTTTCACTCAAGAGTTGTTGCCCCTTTTCTAGTTGTGTACAGTAGTACGATAAGGAAGATTATTAGTGAGGCAGTCTATAAACTCTTACTATTCCTTATCCGTCTTAAGCCCTTCTTTCTACCACATCTGGACCTAGAATAAAAATTTATTTGAGACGAGCCTTCCTCCGTAGATGGACACAAAACTATTTCCTTTACTTATTCTTATTAAGATTCTGATTGAACTGTCACTTAAGGTACTTGTCCACCAGACACATCCTTCCCTTCCCTCTCAGGGTGCTTCTTCTATCCCCTTTTCTGGCGCCCCCTCGGCCCACTGAACTTGACTTCTTTTCTTTCTTTTCTGAGCTCGAACCATGAGCCGTAGAACTGGATTTCTCCGATGAAGTTGATCCAATGAGATGAAGATGTTCCCATCCTGGTGGTTGCAAATCAAATTCCAAACGAAATCTTAAATAGCGAGTACGAGCCGGTGTTGTCGATGAACTTCTTTTTCAGTTCGACTTGAGAGAGGTGGGGAATGCGACGTTTATCCTCGCTACTACAGGAGAGGCTGATACTTGACTAAATAGATATAGATACAAAATGAGGGACTAACGGTAACGTATATAAGAGTTGGGCTTTCAGAGAGCCTCAACCTCAAAGGAATCGTCCACATGGCTACAATCACACTTGTGCTAAACAAGATGGTACTGGTGACGTATATATAGAAGTGAGTTGGCGTTTGCGGTCATAGTTGCTGTTTCTTTGAGATTGGTTTGGTGTCATTCTGGATCTACATGGATTCGTGGTACAGGAAAAGCTTGTTGATGCAGTTTAGTCGAGATTGGCATTGCCTGGGTCTTCTTTGAGCTAAGAGTCTATACTATATTATGATTGATTGCTAGAAGTAATAGAAGAGAAAGGGATAGAAATGGACTCCTGGACGAAGGATCTCCTCTTCCGCTGATAGAGCCGGGATTACGTCCTCGCTCTAAGAAGTAGGCAAGTAAACTAGCTAGCACCTCTTTTATCATAGGCATTTTGGTCAGCAGGCTACTATTTCAGATCAATTCCTAGAGTCATGCCAACAAAGCCAAATGGGTGCCACAACCCCTTCAGTAGTTGATCTTGCCATTGCTATTGATACAGATTTAGGCGGAGCAAGGGAGCCTTTTTCTATATCGGATTAGGCCGTATAATGGATCTCATTTTTTCAATAATTAGAATTTGGGGAATCATTCGAATGACTTTGAAAAGTCGACTCTAGCATAGGGCAAAAGTAAGCAAGCCCCATTTTCTTACCTAGGTTTTTGAGAAACTTCCCTCTCTACCGATCCTGAGTTCGTATGACTCACCCCTGACTTATGATTCGCATGTTCATGCTCATCTCCTCCTTTCAGTCGATTTAACTGCGTTTCCTCGGATCTCATGTTATAAGGATTCATCCACCTACGTGCTACACCAATGATTTTTGGAAAAACCTAAAAGTATAAATAAAAAGGGATTCCTCCCCAAAAACTACAAATAAGCCAGTTCATTCCTTAGTTGGATCCGCCGAAGAGATTGGAGCAAGAACTCTTTTAACCACCTTGCTTCCCGGCATCTGCCCTGGGTAGCGATCTACTTGTGTTAAAACTCCAATCGGAAAGTCAGAACGTAGTGCTAAGGTAGTTGTTCGTACTAAGTGCCAGTGATCAGGAGCTAAGAGCACCTTAGTGATGTAACACCTTTCGGATCAATTCCTCTAGCAGCACGAGTCTCACTTTCTTTTTCTGTCGAAAGCTTTCCACGTAGGTCTGAAATAACCGTTTGTCAGGACGACTTCTCTTACGATGTTTCTTAGCATCCGAGCTAGCTGGTTTTTCCATCATCCATTGATAGCCGCATAAATGACTAGAATTTTTTTTTCTATTGGAATGTCTCGGAGTTGTAATCTTCCTATTTAGGTTGTCACCGTCTCCGCTAGGTGTTTATGGAATTATTGTCGAGCAGGTTGGCT